TACGAGTTCCATACAGATTACTTCTCAATACAATTTCTTTCAAATTCATTAAAATTTCATGTACAGATTCTTGAATACCTACGATGGTAGAATATTCGTGTGGTATTTTCTCAGATCTTGCACGTGTAATACATGTTCCTTCTATTTCTCCGAGTAAAGCTCTTCGCATCGCGATGCCTATTGTATCGGCTTGGCCTTTCATAAGTGGGGCCAGAATAAAGCGTCCATAATAAAGACGCTTACTGTCTGCTCTTGATTCAACACACTTCCACTGTAGTGTCCGAGTAGATACTGTTACTTTCTCTCGAACCATAGTAATATTATTTGATCAAATCATTGAATTATTTATTTCTCTTGAAATCTCTTCAATGTTTACACACGTCTTTTTTTGGGGGGCCTACAGCCATTATGCGGCATAGGGGTTACATCCCGTATGAAACTTAATAGTATGCCACTTCTACGAATAGCTCTTAATGCCGCATCTCTCCCGAGACCCGGGCCTTTTATCATGACTTCTGCTCGTTGCATACCTTGATCCACCACTGTACGAATAGCATTTCCCGCTGCGGTTTGAGCGGCAAATGGTGTCCCTCTTCTTGTACCCTTGAATCCACAAGTACCGGCGGAGGACCAAGAAATTACTCGACCCCGTACATCTGTAACAGTCACAATGGTATTGTTGAAACTTGCTTGAACATGAATAACTCCCTTTGGTATTCTACGCGCATTCTTACGTGAACCAATACGTCTATTTCTACGTGAACCAATTTTTGGTATAGGTTTTGCCATATTTTATCATCTCATAAATATAAGTCAGAGATATATGGATATATCCATTTCATGTCAAAACAGATCCTGGTTTTTTTTACTGATTTTTTTTACTGATTTTTTGTACATCTGTACATCAGGTCCTTTCGATTTTGGGAGTCCTTTTTGGTTTAAAAAGATTATCCTTGTCTTTGTTTATGTCTCGGGTTGGAACAAATTACTATAATTCGTCCCCGCCTACGGATCAATCGACATTTTTCACAAATTTTACGAACGGAAGCCCTTATTTTCATATTTGTCACTCCTTTTCTTAATTCGGAATCTACTTAATTGATTGGAAGAAAATAAGTTTCTTAAAATTTTTAACTTCGAATTGTATCCCTACGAAAGAATGTTGAAATCAAAAAATCACCTAATTATTTGAGTCTTTACTTTTGAATATACAAATTATATGCCCTTTAGTTGAATCATAAGAACTTACCACAATTTTTATTCTATTTACTGGTAGTATACGTATAAAATTACGTTGAACCTTTCCCGAAGCAAAACCCAGAATCGGATTTTCGTTATCTAAACGAACTCGAAACATACATACCGTTGGGACGTAGTTCAGTAATTAAACCCTCGCGAATCCGTTTTTGTTCTTTCATTCCAGGTAAAACGGCTTTGAAGCATCAACTAATCAAAGAGGCATAATATTAGAAACCTACCCTTTACTCTTTTTTTTTTCACAAATATGAAAGTTCCGCATATAATTCGGCTATCAGAAAGATTACCATATATAACACAAAATTTCCCCGCCGATTCCTTCTATTCGAGCCTCTCGGTCTGTCATTATCCCTCGAGAAGTAGAAAGAATTACAATCCCCATTCCGCCTAAAATTCTCGGAATTCCTTGATAGTTAGAATAAATTCGTAGGCCGGGCCGGCTGATCCGTTTTAAATTTAAAACAGTTCTATATGATCCTTTCCTATTTCTCCTATGTCGTAGGGTTAAAACCAAAAAATATTTATTGCTTTCCTGATGTTTTCTCACGTTTTCAATAAAACCTTCTCGTAAAAGGATTTTAACAATATTTTCAGTCATGTTAGTAGATGGTATTCGAACTGTTCTTTTTTCATTCATGTCAGCATTTCGTATAGAGGTTATTATGTCAGCAATAGTGTCTTTACTCATGATAAACTAAGATTATTGTTGCCCCCGAATTTGGATATAATCAACATGCTCTATTTCTTTTTTTTCTGAATTCATAAATATTTATGAATTTAAAAAGGTATATGCGTGATATACAAACAATCTACTAATTTAATTTAAATTAATCCATTTCATTCAAATACTATAAACTATATCACGGTATTCCCTTATAATACTTCAGGTGCTAATGAAACTATTTTAGTGAAATTTAACTGTCTTAATTCCCGGGGGATCGCGCCAAAAATTCGGGTTCCCTTTGGATTTCCTTCTTGATCAATAACAACTGCAGCATTGTCATCATATCGTATTATCATACCGTTGTCGCGTTTGAGTTCTTTACAAGTACGTACAATTACAGCTCGAATCACTTCTGATCTTTCTAGAGGTGTATTTGGTACTGCTTCTTTGATTACAGCAACAATAACGTCACCAATATGAGCATATCGTCGATTACTAGCTCCTATGATTCGAATACACATCAATTCTCGGGCCCCGCTGTTATCCGCTACGTTCAAATGGGTTTGAGGTTGAATCATA